AAAGTAGCCGGGGTCTAGGTTTATTGATGGATTTTGTCAGCGAAAGTCCCTCAAACTCAATCAATATCAACAACATGTCGTGACCGGTTAGGCTTGGTGGATTTTGTCAGAAAAGAAAGTAGGTTTCGGGGGTGGGTTCATTGATTAGTACACCTCCGGTGCTGATAAGGTCGGGACCGTGGTCGTCCGTCTCAGGTTTGCCGGCCGATAAGATCTCTGAGATTGACCAGCCAGCTGGGTTGGTTTGGCTATTCCTTTCTATTGAAAAGAAGGAGCTGTCTGCGCGAGTCACCTTCTTCTAGGCTCCGCTGGACGACACGGCATTCTCGTTTAAATATAGGCCGGCCGCACTTGTGATGGTTCCCCAAGATCCAATATATATGACCACTTAGGTCTACGTTGCCACGATATTGTTCTATGGAAGCGGGCGGGCTGTTAGAAGTTCGGCCCGGTTTTTTTGTGTGTCGTAGGGGAGGGATTGACCTTTTTAACGCATATTCACTCGTACCGGCATGGCCCCACTGATTTGTTTTCGATCGGAGCATCAAGCAGCGCAACCCGGTTCTACTTGACTAAGCCCCGTGCTCGTCCAAGGAGGGAGTTTGCTTTACCCAACTCCCTTTTTGATAACAAGGCAGAAACCCCCGACATTCATTAGTTTCGAATGAAGAATGAAGAGTGCCCCAGCAAGCACCTACTCCTATAAAAATTAAAAGCGTTACTTTACTAAACAAGCAATAAAAGCTCTTTACTAATAACATAGAAAGGGCTTTTCTCGCTTGTAGCTTTCTTCGCATGCTTGAGCGCATTAATAGAATACATATAAAATACAAAATTAACTTGAGTTTTCAATAAGGCTCGCGTAGGGGCGCTCACGTTTTTTGGCTTACCTAAAATCTAAGATTTTTAAGTTGGTAAAGACCCACCCCTTGTTTCAGTCAGAATGAGTCCCCGGGACCCCGGGACATTGGCTTCCGCCAACAGTGGACTATTAAGGATCGCATCCCGCGCATATTCTACATTATAGCCTGCAACTGATTCAGCTTCCGCTTCTGGGAGATCAAACGGAGCTCGATTAGTTTCTGCTAGACGAGAAATGAAGAACATAACCAATACAGGGAACAAGGGAATACCGGACCATATCTGCTTTTGCGCCATGACAATCTCACTCGAATTACGGGGACCTACACATATTAGTACAGTATACCGGGGCGGGGTCCCCGGCCAGAACCACACGTGCAAGTTTCCCTGCATGTGGCTCGTCCGCGCTTTCCGAGGCGCTGCCTGTGACTCAGCATGGGATAAGAGGGCGTCACACTTTCGTGTTTAGAGCATTGTCCGAGTGAATAGGCAGCGCCTACCAAGCAAAGCTTTCTTGAAGAGGCTGGTTCCTTTTCGGCGCCCGCATTTTTTTTAGATGTAGGGGCAAGGCAAGCCCCAGGAAAGTCTAGGTTGGCTCCCAGCTCAATCTCGGCCGGCATCCAGCTCTCGAGGGGGTGGGGTCCTGGAGCGAACTACTCATTGCAGTCTTGCCCCAACCCAAGGCCGTTAAGGTTGGTGAGGAGCATTGTTTTGAGGGAGGGAAAGCGTGGTTGACAAGCCACTTCGAGGAAGCGACTGGAGTGCTTTCATCAAATGATGCATATGGGCTGAGCCATTCCCATCCCAAGTGGTGGCCCGATTCGGCCTGGCCTGGTCGGGAAGAGATTCACATAGAGACTTTTGCTATCCGGGAATCTCTTTCTATGTTAGCTAGCGGGGGCAGGCTTTCCTATGATAGTCCCGCTGCGGCCTCTGACCGTCCGTTACGTCTCATCTTGATTTGGCTATACTTGTATGTAGCCAGCCATGTTAGCTTCACATGAGAGAGCCCTTTTTTTTAAGGCTAAAAACTCATCAGTCAGCTCGGCCCCTTTCCTATTCAGCTTTGCCGCCTATTAAGAGAATAGGTCCCTCCCGTTCAAGCGGCCCGCCTTTATTCATCTATACCAGCTGCCCCACGCACGACCCAATAGGAACGATTTCAGCGCCCCTATCTAGATAAGAAGCAGAACGCGCCATCACCTACAGCCCTTTCCTCTGCCGGGGACTTCCACGAAATGAAAACGGGCGGCATCGTCGTATGCTCGACATTGGTTGCCCAGGTTTATATCCCGGAGTACTCCTATGGCCGATCTGTCACCCAACCTACTCAAAAATCTAAAGGCTTGACCCCGTCCCGTTTGGAGAATGACCCTTATGGCATGGCTTAGTCAGTTATTCTCGCAGTTCAGATAAGATTCGGACCGCCACTTCTCTGAAAGCATGGTTCTTGCCTTCCTCTTTCCTCCCTCCTTGGAGCTCGTCCATTCGTTAGGTGATCCCTTGCTCTCACGTTCGAGTGTTTGCTCGTCGTTTAGGCCGGTGAGTGAGATTTCTGCTCATTGCAGTCACCTCCGGGGTTCTTCGCACCTGGATAGTACCAGGACCCTTGTGCCCCGGCCCTTGATCAGATAAATCC